AACAAATAGGATATCGGGATGGCAGCGGAGACCGGCCATAGTGGGTCTCCTAAATCGGGTCTTTCACAATCAAGTGATAGATGGAACTGCTATGAAGCTACTTATGTAGTAGATCACGCCGAAGAAATATACTGATATAGAGCTCCCCTCGGGTAGAACCCATGTCTCCAATCCAATTAGAACTCCGGAGTAAGCTGCTACTCTTTCATTCGCCCCAAAAGGGGCTCATTTCACTTACTTTTACACAGCAGAGGCTGTAGAAGATACAGCTACAACAGAACAGAATTCGGCACCCGGGAGAGGGACGATCTCCAGAGATTCTTGTCTCATTCTATTTCCTCGTAGCAATAGTTATTTCTCTTCATTGATTTGTGAATCTCAAGCCAATGGCTACGCAGTAGAGGCGGAGAGCCAGGGGTCTTGAAAATCAGCCAATTCGAGTGTTATAGAAGTCGGTTTTAGCTCACCAAGCCTTAATTGCTCGTAAACAGAATATGGCATCAAATTTACGCTAGCCCCAAGATCGAGTAATGCCTTCTCGAATTGATGATCTCCAATGACACAAGAAATAGTGAAACTCCCTGGATCCTTGCACTTAGTTGGGATTTTACGCGCGCTAACTTCCTCAGAAAGTGAAACCCTCTCTTGCACCCTTGTGTGCAAAGATTTTTAAGCATAGGAAGGAATTTGCTTGATAGCATCAAGTAATGGGAGATTTATTTGGACTTTCTTAAACATCTCCATGATTTCATTGTAATGAGTGTCTTTCTTGGGCGCAACCAACCGTTGAGGATATGGAGGCTTGGGAATGTAGTGTGGCACAGGATTAGGCTTTTTTGAATTTAATACATGAGCAGTAGTTCTCTAAGTTATCCTTCTCCTAGATACATTTTCATGACATTTATGCTTGGAATCAGCCGTGTTAGTGTAATTCAAGGCTGTGAGAGCGGTAGATACATCTGAAAGAAAGAAGGCTATGAAAGAAAGATCGGAAGAAGCGGTGTCCGGGCGAACGAAAACGAGAGACAAAAACTATCGAAATGCAGCTCAATTTACTATGTTTTCGAAAAGGTACGATTCAGGACTTTCTCAAAAAGACGTCCTTGTGCATGCAGGGCTTAGTACATAGTCTAGCCTTCCTACCCCACCTCCCTCAGTCTCGTCTCGCTCACTTCCGTATCGCCGCCTGGCTTAGCGCCACTTCAAGTGCTTTAATTTTTTGCCATACAACCACGAGGGCAGTAGCGTGCTGTGCTTCTTCTGGAGAAACGTTCTATGGCTAAGATAAATAATAAAGACTCCGTTCGTTACAGGCATATCGATGCCTTTTATCCGGAAGTAAGAGAACATATTCTCCCTCAGCTTGGAAAGCAAACTTGAACCTCACTTAATTCACTTCCAAACCTGCCTTAGTCTCAAGTAGTTTTTAAATCTTTTTATGTATGTGTACTGTACCGTCCGTCGATCTCGTATCTCATTCCAATCGCCTCGCTCTACGCTTATTTATAATATGTAGCCCACCAAGCTAGCTCTTGGGCGGGGATGCCAGAAGTGTATTTCTCTCTCTACCTAAGCTAGCAGTGGTCTCTCTCTTCGCTCTGTCTTGAGTAGAGTCCATTCCTGTTCGTTCGTCTGAGCGAACTAGACAGACGATAGTTTAATTGATTACAGGGGTTGGTTATAAGCCTTTCGGTCGATCGTATATATACCTTTCCATTGTACCAAAACCATAAAAGTAGGCGACATTTCACCACAAAAAAACTAGCTTTTAGAGAGAAAGTTAGTCTTTCTCACAGTACACCAGGCCCTTAAAAAGAAAGCATTTTGCTTGCGCTAACGCCTGAGGTTCTTCATTGGGAAATCACTTGGCTTTTGAAGCAGCTGGTAGCCAGCCAGGGTTGTTATAGTATATTCTGCTCGGCCCAAGCCCTTAAAAAGGAAAAGAAAAGCGTATGGCTTGAAATCATATAGTCAGAGGCTAAGGATTGCTCTAACGGCAAAGAGTTTATTAGGTGTGAGTGCGCGAAGCGGTATGGTTGTCAGGCTTATCCTAGTTTAGTTGTTAGATCGGCTCGTAAGGCTTTCTTTGACTCGTGTTGTACCGTAAGAACCTACGTGAAGAATGTTCTGGAATCAGAGCAGAAGCCTGAGCCCAGGGCTGAAGAAGCAAGCCCCCTATATAGGCCATACACTAGGGCGGGCCAAGAGAGAGACGCGACCGGGTATGAAAAGCACTTGTTGGCCTGGAGTTCGTCCTTTCGCTCATACCAGGTGCGGAAAGCTTGGAGTCGAGTAGCTCGTCTGCTACCATAGAGGAGGGTGGTCTAAAGGCGGGAATTCAAAAACCCGGCCCGAATGAATAATTCTTTCAAATAAATTGCATCATTGTTATTATGATTCCCGTGGATTTGGGGAATACTTGTTACTGACCTCTCGAATTGACGCTTCACCTCTCACTTACTTTTATGATTCCGGGGAATAAAGAATAACAGGAGAACGCAGCGCTTCCCAGGGCATACCACCACTATCTTTGAAAAGAACAGCCACCAGCCTGGCGATCAAGAAAAGGTGCAGGCGACCATAGGGAGCAGGTATTCACTTCGAGGGAACCTCTCACTAAAAGAGAGGGTGTTAGCCCTGGAAAGAGAAATGGTAAGGAATATATGTAAAATCTCAAATAGGCATTGGCTTGGGAAAGATCAAAGGAGATCAAAACACTTAGGCTTTCCACCTGGATCTCTTTCTTGATCCCGATGTATCTCTAGTTCCTCTTGGAACACTACAAACTACATCAGGGAGGTAACTTATTACTTAAATGTATATCCGGTGCCTCTCTATCTCTTTATCCACGTCTAGCAACTCCGGATACAGCACACAACGATTCTTCCAAAGCATATGACCTCCTTCCGGATTGATCAGCCAGCTTGACTTATTCCTACTTCTATCTAGCGCACTACGGCTTAACTGACGTTTACTACTTCTATCAAGTTCCGTCAAGCTCAGGAACAAGAACAAGAACAAGCACTCAAACGGGGCGGGGGTGAAGCAGACCGGCAGCCAGATATGACCAAAGGCAAGAACAAGGTTTACATCTTGGGTGAAGGTTCAGTTGCACAAGGTCTATAAACCCCGTATTTTCAATTTAAAAGTCTCATTCTGCACAAGAGGGGCATAAGCGAGGATCGATCTGAAAGAGAGTAAGCTTAGTGAATAGGGACTAAGGAGACGAAGCTGAAGTAGTTTCCGAAGGAGAATCCGTGGATCTAGTTTCATCAGCAACAGAGGCAGGGAGGGCATCGGCTTCAGTTGATTCCGTTTATTCAGTTGTGGATTCTCGCTTTAGTAGCTTATCTGAAATGGAATTGAATACAAGTGTATTGTAGTCAGGGCCGGGCCTACTCCTTTTAGCAGTAGAAGGGAAGTCTTCATCCCGGAGCATACGACGATTCTTTCGCGAAGAACTAGCTCGTTTCAGCATCAGCAGCAGAGTCCGTTTATTCTGTCTGTTCCACATCCCCGTACTCTCGCTTTGAATCCATATCTTGCTAACTGGCTACTTTTCTAGTTCCGTTACATAAGGGCCTTATCTTGCTGCTGGACCTGAGCCGTATGCCTAGCCTATCCATAAGTTCTGCAGGGCATTCATCGATAGGAACCACTAACTCTGCTGTCGTTAACTCGTCGGATGCGGGGTTAAAAGGGTTACTTAGCGAGTTGAATCGGGGATCTCGTTTCAGCAGCAGCAGTAAAGGCAGTTTCTTCAGTCGATCGAGTTGACTATGAATCCGTCTCTTGCTTGGCTTGGGACTCCACTCTTATCAGTGTAGTAGGGTAGTGAGTCTTCTTCAACGGAGCGAAAAATAGCTTAAAACCAAGTTTCCGGAGGGAAGAACTACATTAAACTCAGTTATTGATCCACCACCATCAGAAGGAGAGCTCGTTGAAGCAGCACGCTTTGTTTTTATTGGATATGCGGAGAACCAAAAGAGGGGCCGAAGCGCGTCAGGTTGAAAGAGAGTACCTGGGGGGCTAGCCTACTGATAGAAAGAGACTGAGAAACAAAACCCGGCCGGTCTTAGCTCTGCAAATCGCGAGGGGTGAGAAGCGAGTGTAAACTACGGCTTTAAAGCCTGAATTAAAGTATAGTTTCGTCAGTGCTTGCTACGGATCTGATCAAGAGTGAGTTCCGTCAGGGCCACTTCCAGATCCTTTAGCCGAATGTTCATCCGAAGCGCGTTTGTCTCCCCTAGTAACGTAACCTCCTCTCTTTCATCTCCTTAACCTCTAAACGAGGTCAAGTTGCTTTTCCTCTGTTTGCTGGGCCTTAGATCTAATAGGCTAAAACGATTCCACATTAAAGAAAGAACCGGACCGGACAATTGGAAGTAAGAAGGAAGCGGGCTACTCTCCGAAAATGCCCCGCCCGTAGGTTCGTTTGTCGTTGGGGCTCAAAATCTTCCTTGCTCGTTCCTAGGAACTCAGTAACGTGGCCAGCCAGGTCAGCAGGGAATGAGAAAGATACATCTAGGCCATATCACTGAGACGGGCCTTAATCGGCAAATTTAGGCTTTCTCTACTGGGAGTCATCAAAGGAGGAATGGGCATACGCTGGTTCGATAAGCCAAGGAAAAACAACCAAATGAATCTACCGAGCTTGATGTGTTAAGCATCTAGCTGGCATCTTTTTCTAAATTAAATGGTCGGCTATAAATACTTATTAATGAATACCATTGCTCTTTCTTCGTTAGCAAAAGACGGGACTCCCCTGGCAAAGATAGGTGATAAAGTGCTAAGATAAGACGTCAACCACGGGGTTGTTGCGGTTCTAGCTCCCGGCCAATACGGGCTCCCAGAAATTGTTGTCGTTTCAGCCCGTTTCGGTTGAGCGAAGGAACGCAGTAGCTCCACCGATAGGGGGAGGAACGCAGTAGCTCCGCGCGACTAGCTGATTAGGCTTCCTCTAGAAACAAGTAAACCCGCTCTATGACTACCCAAGAATCCTGTTTTCATTTTATTTTGGGAATATGGCACATCCGGACGTTGGAACAAGGCTTAAAAGCGGCATACGCGGGGGTTACCCCATTTGCATTTGCACACCTCCTCCAGAATGAGTTGAGATATCTCCTTTCTTTTAGATGTGTCTACCAATGGTTGGGGACTGGGAGTGGTTTATACTTCATTACAATCATAACCGGGCCAAAGCCAATACACATGGACATCGACGGGCTAAGTGCTAATCTGTGTAACAACGGGTATAGTCGCCGGGTAAGAAAAACTGCCTTATTTGCCAGGGCTGTAGTTCGGACCTTTCGCCGTTGAGCGAGTTTAGCTATCTAAGGTATCCATTGATTTGCTTACTACGGTATCAACAACTGGAATGACAGCCGCTGAGGGCTCGGTTAAGAAGTAGAGTGATCGATATCAGATGTACTTGCTTTGGCTTAAAATTTTTTTTTCATGGGAAATCCAATTCTTTGTTAACCTCGGCGTGGATGGCTTCTTACTAAATATTCATATTTTATAACCCTAATTTGAATAGAAAGATTAAGGCTCAGATTTGCCAATTGATAGAGAAGCTTGTCCCATCCCAAGCCCAATGTGATCTAAGTAAGACCTCTCGACAGGAGCAGCAGCACGCTTCAACGACAAGACAAATATAATTGACTAAGAATAGAAATGCGGGAAGGCTAATCTCTACTTCCTGGCCTTGCTACCCCAGAAGATGGACGGGCTGTTCCATTCTCAAACCATTTAGCTAGGGACGTCACCTCACCAATTCTCAGTGGGCGGTACACCCGGAGAGTCAATCCCGCATCTACTCGAACAAGAAGTTCCAACTCTGTTTTTTTTGCCTCTTTTTCTGGCATATGCCGTACATGACGCAGGCTAGCTAGTTTGACCCAGCTGATTGACTTATAGCTCCCCTGCGCTCAAACTTAGATAAGAATCGCCTGGGCAGGTGGATTCGCTCCTACCACCACCCTACCTTAACAAAAGCTAAGTCGCATACTGAATTACTGCTTCGCTGCCTGTGGAATGGAACCCCGTACCTCCACTTTGTTGTTTCCTTTTTTCGGAGTAAATATATCCCGAAGGAGCGAGTGAGGTTACTGCAGAATTTCTTGGACTTAGCGGACTTACCCCCATATCCCCGCTTCGTGGGCTAAACTCAAAACGAACCCTGCTTATTTCTTTTTCCGCTGAAGAGGAAGAACAAGAGTCTGGTTGTGCTTCGGCCTTAAATAGCGCCCTCTTCTCTTAGTATAGGGCGGGCTTCCCCCAAGAGAATGCCTTCACTCCACTCCCCCTTCAGACGCCTATGGAGAACTAAGGTACCATTAGGAGTATCCTTTCCGAAGGACTCGAAAACAAGCCACAAAGACGGTGTTTGAGCCCGCTGCCCCTTTCTATTACAATTTCTTTCCCTACTCCTTAACCTTGGAGCTCTAGATAAGATCTACCCTCTCCATTTAGTCCTACTTGACTGGCTCACGTACTATGAGCCTATCCCCGCGCATGAGAAGAGGAGTGAGAGAGAGCCCATCACCTTACTAGAAATAGAACTAGAAAGCCCATCCCCTTCCTCCAATTCCATATAAGATATGCCTTTACTTTCACTCCCTACTGAACTGACTCTTCCTCTCCCTTTGAAGCTAAAGCTCCCCTTGCCCACTAGAGCATTTCCTCCTATAAGATATTTTCTTTATTCCTACTTCCTTCAATGAGCTACTTGACTTCCCTTCCCTCAGGCACAGGAACACTTCTACCGGTAGACTGCGGGAAACCGTTCTAACTAGTTGCTTTGCTTCCTTACTCAACGTGATAACTAGTTGAGTGAATTTCATTTCCTATGCTATTGATATTCCATATCTCCTTGAGTATGCTTCTGCCCGAGTAGAGGTAAGTTTACTTACACTAGACTGAGATCTTGAGCTTTCCTAAACTACTTTCCTAAATAGTGAGATATTGAGCCCATTCCCTTCCTATTAGCCCCTTCTTCTTCTGCCCGAGGGCACTTGAAGACTGCTAGCTCGCCTTCTGATTCTGCCTTAAACTAATCAATAGTGCTCGCTTTGAATCAATATAACTAGACTCGATCTTGACCTGAGACGAAATGGGACTCCTACTTGCTTGCAACAGCCTCTTCCTCGTGAGCTACGCCCATTCCGGGTCTTCAAAAATGGGAAACATCATATTGAAGATGTCTTGCTTCTAGACAATGGTCTTTATGTGTTCAAGATGAGAAGTGAGGAAGCTTGTCTAGCCATTCTAGGAAAGGGTCCTTACTATATTCTATTGCTGGAAAGTGGATGATTCTAAGGAAATCCAGACTTTATCGAAGAGTCACAAGTATACCAGTGTGGGTGAAATTCTAGAACATCCCTTTGTTGTTGTGGACACCGGAGGGGATGGAATTTTTAGGTAGCATTATTGGAAAGCCCCTATACTTTGATAGTCCTACTAGTACCATGAGAGCTTCTTCTTTTGCTAGAATATGTATTGAGATGAAGAGAAGTCTTTATGTACTCCTAGATCGTCGGAGGCAAAGAACCGGTCAAGGTGGAAGTGCTAGTTTTATGGAAACCGCCTCGTTGCACTAAGTGTGAGACCTTCGGTCATTCTACGGTTGAATGTCCTCTTTCTAGTGCTATGTCTAGTGGGGCCAAGCAAGAATGAAAGATGAAATAAGGTAGGACTCAGACAGGGTTAGAGAAGGAAACCCAGTTAAAACAAGGGAGTTCACCATCGTACCTTCTAATGGACTTGGAGGGGAGCGAGCGTATAGGCTCCACCTTTCTAGGAGGAGCAAGATGAGAATCAGAATATTGATTCAACGAACAAATTGGAGGCATTGAAGTCTTACCAGGAAGTAGATTCGTGTAGTGATGAGGAGGAGCAAGTAGAAGATTGGAATACTTCACCTCGCTCCATTGCTTCCATAAAGGATAATGTGGCTAAGAGGATTCTTAGAGCGAAGATTCATGAAATGAAGATGGCTAGGTGGAAAGTAGGATCCCGGTTATCTCTATCCCTGCGGTAGCCACCTTAGTTTATGTTTCCTCCTCCCTCGGGTTGTGAGGGTTGGTGCTCTAGGTTGAAATCTAGAGCTTAGTATCTCCTTGTATAGGGAAGCTTACAGTATTATGCTGCATAAGGACGGGTGGTAACTCATTGACTTCCAACAATGGGATTCTTCTATTAGAACTGAAACTCATGGATTGACCAAATCCTCATATTCCACCAGAAGACTGAAACTGAAATGACAGGATTTCCTGAAAGCCTTCTTTCGGCAATGGCAGATTTTGAGCTTTGACTTGCTTGCCTGGTGGACTTGCGGAGAGCTTTGAGAGGAAGCAGATCCTCAGAGGGTGGAGCGGTCTTTTGTTAACTGACTGGTTGTAGGTTCGAATCTTACTTGGGATTTATTTACTGTTGAGGGAGTGGAGTGGACCGCACATGAACAGCGATATGCTAGCACGGAAGATTCAACGGCTCGAGTATTACTGGACTACAAAGGACACCGATTGCTGCAAATATGTCATTGTTGTTATTGGCTAGCAGTAAGAAGCCTACTACAACATATTGTATGCACGGGGGAGGAGATATTGGAGTGGGGCACCCCCGGTGCAATGGAAGAGGTTAATCGAATGAGGAAGAAAAGAATGTCGACCGTTAGCGAGAAGAAAAAGCGAGAGCCTCCGCTCTCTCCACAATATCCTTAAAGACCTCTCTCGTCAGGGAGTAGCGGTAGTGCCGTCTTTCGCCCACGGTGGTCCGGGGGGCTGTTCCTGGCTTCACAGCGTATGGCCCCAACGTGCCTATCCTATACTGTTGCGAATGGTATCTCTGATTCTTGCAAGCTTTCAGACATCCTTGTCTTGGGTTCTAAACCGTGTGATCCAGCTGGGGCTTCTGAAGTGGGTAACGGATCAAGATTCTCGTCCTGGTTCTTCTGGCCCAATTGTAACATCTGAATGTGGATTTTTCTGCTCGTCCTAAGAGCTCCAGCTATGCGGGTATTCTTTTTCCTCCTCTACCATGGATGCTCATTCATTTTATCTTCTTGGCCTCAACACCCCTGTTGAACCTGTTGTGGATAATGGAAGGATTCAAGTTCTTCCTCCGAAAGGTCTTTCGGACGAAGGGAAAGTGGAGTGGGAGAATACTTTTTTAGGCCACTTCGTAGGCCGGAAACTGCCTTATTCGGCTGCTAATACCCTAGCACACAGGCTGTGGAGTGATGATAGGCTGGATGAGGTCTTATCCGCTGAAAACGGGTATTTTTTTTTTCCGGACAGTTATCCCCGTAAATAACCGAGACCACACAACTCCATTTACCAACAATTTCTTGAACCCTACAATGCATGCACTGATCCGATTGACCAATAACTGCAACCTGAACTGCACTCGGGTCCCAACACAGAAGGAAGAGTAAGCCAATAGTCTCCCGAGGAAAGAAGGAAATGGCACATTGACATTAATCTTCCGGGTTTACGACGCTCGAATAAGCATCCCGTCGAATCAGCTGTTACTGTTCTCGAATGCCCTGTTGCTGCAAGAATGCCTTCTTAGGAAGAATAGGCAGCTATTGAATCAGCTCTGACTCTTAGAGAATACGCTGTTTTCAGGTTTGAAGGCAGAATGCGCTCTTGGGAATCGAATAGGACAGATAGTTTCTCATCTCGGGCAAATTAAATGATGGGCAATTCAAAATAGAAGTGGGCAAAGAGAAAGGCTGCCAGTTGCTATTGAATCCGGAATAAGGCAATCCTTATTTAATATTAACATAACATATGCCAACATAAGCATAAGACACAAAGTGGATGCATCGAATAATGCCCTCTTATAAGTATAAGGAAGATTTTTATGTGCGCAGAGGATTCATCTTTCAACAGCATTTCCGACATTCACCATCAAAAAGAGGATTTTACACTAGCACTAGGATCTGTCTATGCGGATGAGCATCCGCTTTTCGGCATATCGATACTTCTTCTTCCTCAGCGACTTGGCAATAACCTGATTCCACATGGGCAAGGAAAGGCAATGAATATTGTTTAGATATCCCCGTCAAAGCAAGGAGCTGTTAGCTAGATGTCTGCCTCTTTTCTTTGTGACAGTTCACTTTTGTTTCTTTTTCCAGGGAGGCGGTGTAGTTGGAATGTATTGGCAAGAATAGGCTGCACAAATCGTCTGTTTGAAAGAAGGAGTTGTAGATATTTTGAATTGGACTGAAAGCAGGAAACATTTCAAGCAATCCAAGACTCTCTCTCTTCCTTCCCTTCTAGCAGCAATTCCATAGCTTCGTGAAAACAACCTATTTTGATTCGTAGATGCTTTTAATATTTCGAGTTTTCTAAGGCATCTGTCTCCTACTCCTGACCTGAACCCTCTTGGCCGGTTGGTTAGCTGCTGACTCTTTGGACAATAAGGGCCATGCTCAGTTACCCAGGATGAATAAAAACAAGAATAATTCCTCCTCTTCGAGGTGGAGGATAAGGTAACCCTGACTGGTTGTCTCTTTCTTTTGTCAGCGATGGTTTTTGCTTGCTGGAATGTCAGGGGCCTTAATGACCCATTAAAAGAAGGAGAGGTCAGGAAATTGATCTCTGAGCATCGTCTGTCCCTTTGCGGTCTCATTGAGACTAGGGTGAAGGAAATTAATAAAGGTTCTCTTTTGATGGCTTTGGCTAGGGAGTGGAAAGCGTTATGTAATTATCAGTGTGCCCCTAATGGCAGAATTTTGCTTTGTTGGAACCTCATGGGTAAGGAGTTGGATCTTGTTCTTCTTGGCCAATCTGCGCAAGTTATTCATTGTAGAGTTTCGGCCAAATCTAGGGCTTGGAGTTGCATTCCTTCTTTTGTTTACGGTGAAAATTGTCATTCGAAGAGGAAAGCCTTGATCGATATGAGTGATTTTTCCTCTTTTCCTTCTCTTGTGGGTGATAATCCTTGGTTGGTGATTGGGGATTTCAATGCGATCAGATGGAATCACGAGAGATTGGGCCGTTCTCGGGACTGGCCGGATTGGATGGGAGACCTTGATAATCGTGTACTTTCTGCGGGGCTCTTTGATCTTCGGTTTTGTGGCCTTCTCTTTTCCTGGGGAGGGAAGATGACCCCATTCTGAAAAAGCTGGATAGGGCCCTGGTTAACTGTAGTTGGGAGGCCTCCTTCTCCGGGTCGGAAGTTTCTTTCTTACCTGCTGGGGTATCGGCCACTCACCCATTAACCAATTCGCGCCAGTAACGAGGTCCTAAATAGTAACGTCTAAGGGATCTCGAAGATCCCGAATTAGTTTACACATGTGACGAATTCTTCCCTACCAGACGCCTACTCAAAACTAAGAGGGGGAAAGATTTAATAAAAACTTTTGAGCTATTACCACTATCTGATAATCAAATGGTGATTCCGCCTATATCTTTTACAAATATTGCTTTTTCAACATTGCTACCAATCTATTGCTAGCACAGGTATCAATAGCCTTAACTACCCGTTCATGCCATGTTTGGAGTTTCTACGCACGAATCATAAGTTCTTTGGTTCGTAACGATCACAATGAACCATCCACAAGATAGAGATAGTACTTTATTAATGCCGTGATAACTATAATGTACGAGTTGATTCCCAGATCAGAAATTCTTTGATTGGGTCCACAAGCCAAATCGAACGCTTACTTTCTCAACCAACCTAATTCGGGGTTACATTCCATGAAGAAGTTATATGATAGAGAGAATGGAACGCCAAATTCATACATCTATTTAATCTTTCTGCTCACTCATTGATGTAATAGAGAGAGAGGGAATTGTCACACATTTATGGCAACTCACCGCTTCATCCGTGTACAAACCATTAAGCCGACCATGGCAATTTGTCCCTTCCATCGATTTCTCAATGCCTAGCACCTACCAAACGCCTACTCAAAACTAAGAGGGGGAGGGATGGAAGAGTAATAGCAGCATTCCAGCCCTTTATCCGAGCCAATAATTTTGACATCCTTGAGTTGCCAGCCATTCATAGGTTTTTCCTCGTTTTGGGATAGCCAAAAAAAAGCCGAAGATCGGTAATCAATGCCAGGTGAAGCTGGAACCGTAAGGGCTATTGGGTGGGTGTCGATCTATGCCCCTCGCTTTTATTTCATCGAAAGGATCAAGTGGCTTTCGATCACGAAATGCAGGTTCAAATACAAACTCCCTCTCTCCGGTTGCTCAGATGCTACTACGCCTACGCCTGCAACAACTAATAAGGGCCCTTTTTCGAATGTTTGGAGAGGCTCACGTATTCTATATCGGACCCCCCAAACTCGCCTTTCGTCTTAAGAAAGATGGTCATTCTTCAGGGTTTCAAGAGCCGGACACATGTCGACAGACCAAGCAAGGACGGTATTCGCGATTCCTTCTCTTCCTTATTCCCGATATCGTACGACATATGCCTGCCAGATAGAGGCAAAGAGATGCCGACCCTTACAAGCCTATATACAAATACTTTTTTGTATACAGGACACAAGCCTTTGCTACAAAAGCTAGGGAATGTGCTATATGAATTAGAGGAGTTTATGAACGTTACCAGCGGATCCGAGCCTTACCTTATATTGGAGAGTTGACCCTCTTGGCTGGGCCTATTCGCTTTAACACCGGGCTTGTCTTGCTTGATTGATTGGCTTACCCTCGTGTGTCGTGCCATATTCGCTATTGGCTTATAGTTGTTTAGTTATTCTTCTATTTGTTAAACCAACGTACGTACTAGCTTGAACACCGCGCCCCTTTCTCTAATAATAAGGCAAGCAAAACATGTTGCATCCCCAAAAGCTTCTCCTTCTTTTGCACCTTTGGGTCATAGAAGACAGCTCCTTATTCTTCTTGCTTATGGGATTAAAAGATCTCTTATTCACCGCTCGGGCTTCAGGACTCAACAGACACAGGTCACTGATGTGTGGGCAGTTATTATTTCTTTTGCCAGTGATGAGATTCTCGCAAAGCCGCCTTACTAACCCTTCTATCCGGCATACCAACAACTTTTCACAAAAGCCCGATTAATTTACTTCAAAGATCAAAGAAAACCAGAGATGGCATTTCCGAGAGAAAGCTGTGGATTGAGAGGGGGAACTAGCGACCACCTTTGATTTGCAAGAAGGACGCTCGAGAGACCACCGAAGGGCGTTTAGCGCGAGCTTCCCAACGGAAAGGCCAGAAAGAGTGACCGACCACAGGGAGGGAAGTTTTTATTCCACTACTAGAACGGCACTGACAACTAATAATCATAATGGCGCTCGCCTATTCCTCTCTCTGATCTACGACCACCCTCTCTTTCTGTCGAGCTCTCTCAAACACAAGTACAGATAAGGCATGGGACTACCAGGCGCTATGAAATAGCCTAACGTCCAGTCCTACTGCTACTACCTGCCTGAGTACAGACAAGGAATATCTATCTCTTACTCAAGCAAGGGAACAAGCCGGACTCGACTTGGGAGCTCTTCCTTCTTCTTCCGAAACCATAACTCACGCTTGCTTTCTGCTCTTGACCGGTCTTGACTTCAGGCGGTTCCACCACTAGGGGGAAACGAAACAACAACAACAACTACAACACGGATCTACTGACGGACGGCGTACTCACGCGTTTCGGCTCTTGGTAGCCTACGCCTGTTCTCCGTCTTGCAGGTCCTGATTCCGTCCACTTCATGTTGCCGTGACGCCGTCTTTATGTGCTGTTAGGAACTGCCGCTGAATTTCAGAGCGCAATCGAGAACCCCCTTTAGCTGAATAGCATCCTGAGGAGTTTTGCGTTCATACCAGCTTATCCGTCCTCTTTGTCTTCGGTAAGCGAATAGCTTTAAGACTCCCCGCTGCCTGCGCACCCCCGTTGGGATCATGTTTATGGACGCGCCATTCCTTACTCGGCAGCAAACATTGTTAGAGACTAAGCTCCATTCCCAATTAACCGCCTTCCACACAGCAGAAGTTGGGAGTTAAGCCCTTCATACTGATACAATACTTCCCCTTGATAATTCTGCTCTCAAGACTCAAATTATCCACTGCCCAATCCCAGCTCATGTTTCCCAAAAGCGCCTTGGTTTTCCATGGAAACTATACCGAGACCACCCTTGTCTATAGGCTTTTTCACAGTTTCCAATTAACCCAGCGAAAGCCTTCCAATCCTCCAGCTTTAGACCAAAAAAAGAAAAAGTCTCTATAGTATTATTCTTCAGCAATAGAAAAAGGAATCCTTAGGCGGGTCCCCTAATGCATAGGAAGACCCCTAGAACTTACTTAATGAGTGTCGGTTTTCCAGCAGAGGATATAAAAAAGTATTTCCATCCCGGTAGTCTTCCACTGAACCAATCCGCCGGGGGTCTACAGTCTTCTTAGAGTTTTTGAAACACCTTTGAAAAAGGTTAGTCATAATGGCCTTATAAACAACATTACATAAACTAATGGGACGAAATTGTGATAAGCGAGAGGAGCCTTCACCTTTTGGGATAAGGGCAATAAAGGTATTATTGAGACCTCTAGGCATGGTCCCAGAGTCAAAAAAGTCCTGTATAACATCTACCACATCCGCTTTTTCCGTAACCGTAATCTAGGATTGTCCCGCTTGTAAGATTATTCAAATAGGCAACTGTTTCATTCTGAATGTTTTGCTGCCTGAGCGCCTCGAGAAAGACCATAAACATAAAAAAGAGGAACTCGAGCAGAGGCTGAAAGGCCCTTTCTCTTTCCTTACCGTCTAGCGATACCATTTACATTTGTAGGAATGCATGGGACTACTTTCTATAAAGCACTTTAGGTGGCTCTACCACTTCCGTAGGCGGCCGGAGGAGCTGAATAGGCGGCAGGAGGAGGAGCAGCTAGCCCAGCTGTAGACTTCAATGTAGAGGTTGGGAAACTATGTGCTGCGCATAAATCACCGAAGGATGCCATCAGACGATCAAAAGATTCAGGATCAAGCGGAGGTTTCTATTCCACTACTAGAATGGCACTAATGAAATGATGACTTTATCTTAATTAATACCTTCCCCTTTCTTTGGTAATGGCAGCTACGAGCTAAGCGAGGAAGTCTCCCTAACTCTGCAATTTCTGATTCGATCGGGGATCCTTTTACTGGTATTGATCGGAATGCTGTGGAATAACTAAGTCACTTGCTTTAGCTGCCGTAAGATATTGTAGGTGCTTAAATGACCGGGTGCCATAAGAGAGCATTACTTTCATATTCATATCGGGGAAAGTTGCGCGGGCAAGAACAGTGGCAAGAGGTTCTTTCTCTCCTTTTTCCCTTCTTTTCTACGGGGACGGCTAAAGCAGCAGAGAACCGATTGGCTGCGTGCATTCCCTCCACAACACCCAACGCAATCAGGATCAGGTGAATATGACTTCAGGGATTCTGTGACTAACCGCTTTAACGGAGTGCCGGTCCGAACTCGATGATGGAATGGCTGGGCTGGGCAAGGGCTATGAGCGGCCCCCTTATTAGTAGCCGAAGAAGGGGAGAGGAAGAGGAAAGCAATTAAGACGACTTTTAGCTACAATACAAGCTCAACTAGCGTAATTAAGCTAGCGTAAGCCAACCAACAAGCCGATTGCGCAAACGCCTTAAAAACAATAGTAGCGGCTAGCTTACTAGCTGATAGAGATGCTGTCTCAGAAGCGTAAGAGGGAGGTTACTAACCAACTGGAGCAACTTAGTCTTGTCCGAAAGCCTCAGGCGAAAGGGCAGCTCACTTATAGCTTCAAAGCGTGCTTACTTAGTGTGTAAAGACTACAGCTCCGGGCATCTGTGAAAGCGTCTGCACTCTCCTCATTCTACTCAGAAGGAGCTCCAATTCCTATGCAGAGGCAAGAAAGAAAGAAGCTAGGCTTCACCCAATCTTCCAATCAAAATCTTACGCCGAGAGGGCGCTATACAGAAATCGATCGATAGGATGTCTTTGCATCCCTGGCCGTAGAAACGTCCAGAAATGGTCATACAATCAATTTAGCTATCTGGACCTAGCTCGATATCAGTAGAAGATAGAGCCGCTAGCTCGACTGGAGATGGTTACGTGCTTGTCTGAGAGGAAATGGGCGGGGTAACTCGACCGTATAGGGAGAGGGAGAAGCTAGTGTAGGGACGAGGGTGACCTAGTGTAGGACGAGCTCCCCTTTTCTTCGTAACGAGTGTTCCCCGAGCAGCAGAGCATTTATGAGTGGATGTAGCTGTGATAGCTTAGAGTTTCACTGATTGGTATGCCAAAAGACTTTGATTATGGGAGACTTTGTCTACAGGAACTCAACAAAACCCATATTGCCCTTATTCCCAAAGTCCCTAACCCTGGGAACACTGGTCAATTCAGACCCATTAGCCTGTGTAACAATTCTTACAAAATCCTATCTAAGATCCTTGCAAATAGGCTCAAACCCTTCCTCCCTTTCTGAACCCCGCGCCTTTGGCCCCTCTGGTCTTCCACTTCGCTGCGCTCAGCGCCTTTGTTCCTGAAAGACAAATTCAAGACAATATCCTTTTGGCCCATGAGTCCTATCATTACTTGAAATTGAAAAGGCGAAGAAGGAAGGCGGACCGCTCGCTATTTCTATTATCAAATCCACTATGATCGCCCGAAGCACAAGAGAAAGTCTCAGCTTAGCGTAGTTCAATCAAACGGCCTGAACCGCATCGATCAGGGTTCATCCACCACATCCGAAGTGAACAACGTATCACATCTGAAGTGAACAACCATTAATTATAAGCGACTTTATGACATAGAGAAGAGGGCGACTATATCTACATCAAAACTTGACCGATCTAACTCGCATAGCAGCTACTGCTTCTCTAACCACTTCCCTAGTTTGATTGAATGGATAAAGAAAGTCCCGGCGTGGCCCGGGTTGTGTTGGTAGGTGAATATCCAGAAGTTCATTCACAGACAGGTACGGCAGCAGGTAGGGCTGCTAGTTCAAGTGGGCCAAGCGGCCCGGTCAATCATTCTGCCATCGAAGCTGTAGGACCTATGGTTGGGCTAAGGTAAGCAGTAGGACGTACGGCTGGGCTAAGGTAAGCTAAGCTGTTGGTCTAGGAACGAAGGAGAAGCTGTGAGCAAATCCACTTCTTTGATAACTTGTTTAAGGTTCAGGAAGTCAATAACTAGGCTCAAGTCCGCCTCAGTCGAAGGGGAAGCCAAGGTTAGCTTATTTACTCGCGGGGGGACAGACTCATGGATATTTCTCAATAGTCAGAATTGAAAGACGGCAAGGAAATGAGGAGCGAAGCGAGACGTACCTACTTAGATACAGGCAAGGAAGTACAGCTTAGAGACAGGCAACCAAGTACAGAAGTAGGGAAGCTCAGCCTCAGACAACTTAGGAAATACTAATCTCTACCGACAGCGAGAAAGACAAAGCAGAAAGAGGAAAGACAGATAGGCAGAAAGATAGGAAGACAGGAAAGCAGAGATAGATAGCGGGGCTTCCTTCTTATAGTAATCAATACATAGCTTTCTTAGTCGATGGGGGATTCTTGCTAGGATAACTCAATAAGGACAATACGACAGGACAGAAGTTCACTACCTATATACCAGGATAAGCAAATGCAGTCAATCAAAGGGTATTACCAAATGAAAGAGGGCGAGGAAAGGCACCAAAGCCGGGGATGAATACCGCCCCAGATTAATCAACAAATGGGCATCGAAGGTAGGGACTGACGGGGCTCGAACCCGCAGCTTCCGCCTTGACAGGGCGGTGCTCTGACCGATTGAACTACAATCCCAGGAAAATTAGGTATACAGCCTAAAAATTCTTATTATTTTTTCTCATTGGATTTCATTCGAACCTTTTTGTTTCGCCGTGTTGTAACAGAGACACGAATGATATACTAAAATATATATATATATTTTTAAATGCAGTAGACTCATACTCATAGTGGGCTAATTCATGAATTGAATCATGACTATATAAGCTATTCTGATATGTTGAGATTCCATATAGATGAAATCGTGGAAGCGGACCTTTGATTTCCTTGGACCACGCAAGAATTCGTCGTCCGATTGAATCTGCTTGTTCCTGGATGCTCTATAGAAATCTATCGCTATTCCTTCCCTCGACCCGGAGAACTAAAGCAGCAATCGGAGGGTTTCTTCCTTTCTTCTGAAGACTACTAGAAGTCTTCTTTCGGCCTTAAAAGTCTAGTTCTTAATCTCCTGAGTTCCCGCGCTTACCATTCCTTATGAAGTAATGGACGTAGCCACTGCTAATAAATTCTTATGCGTTGTTAGCTTCTTCTTTACTCTTCTAATAAGATTTCTTCTTCTGGGCTATTGCCAGTTTATTGAAACCTCTGGATAAACTCCTTCTTTCTTCTTGATGAGTTAGAGTTCCTGTTCTGGAATGATTATTAGCGCCTGTGCTAAGGTAAAATCCAGTATATTTCTTTCCTTCAGTGGACTAATCTAGGTAGACATCTGACTTCTTCGCTGGATTGACTAACCCCTTATATCTTAGGAGAAGCAAAAGAATCTGACGCCTAAAAGTCCCTTCTTCTTGGAAAACCAAGGAAGTAGGAACAAGGAAAAAAGGAAAGCGTAAAAGCTGGCAAGCTATAAAGCGAATAGTTCCGGACTGAGTTATTCGATCACAGCACGCAGAGATCGCTACTTAGACTTAGTCCTTGCCTTCAGTCTGGTTGTTAGCCCAAAGAAGGGAAAGGGGAATACGATCTATCCAGGGGTATACCGTGATATCTATCAAAGAAGGTAGCTTTTAAGCGATTGACCATCACGTCAGCTCGGTCCGCATCACAGACTGGTGAGGTCATTGGCTCAAATAAAGACTTATCAACCTTCTTCGCTACCAAGAGAATTTTAGAGAGAAGAAAGACAGCCAGAAGCTCAGGAGGGCGTTTATCTCCTCCATATGCTAATTGTAAAGAGCCAGCACATTGCTTTAGATAAAGCGCAACATGCAAAGCACCAGACTTTCGCATAAGCCGCTAGACTTCCTTCGCATACAAGTAGACGGCTATGCACGACTCCTTGCTTGGTAAGACTATCAGCAGCCACTAATAAGATTCGTTTTAAGAATCCCATTAGGACCGGAAAGTCTTCGAACAACTGCCATCTCCGCGGCGACACACGAATAAGGTAAGGAAAGAGCTTTGTAAAACGATTCATATCGATTACTTAATATTTAACGCCCTCTTCCCTGCCCCTGTCCCATTACCATTAAGGTTAGATGGGGGAATTCCCACCAAGGATAAATAGAAAAATAGAATAGAATTAAGATCTACAGAGCTAGCAGGTGCAAATCTGTTATCAATCTTTAGATTTACGTTGGTGACCGGCTTGCTGTCCCGTGATTTCCTCACTAGACAAAGAGTCGATCCTCCACTAATTATGGTATGCCGACACGGCGATCTCCCCGGATCCCTCGTTACGGGGAACCTATAGGTAGGGGAGGGCACCTTGGTATGACCTAAGGAGTGGACTGTCACTGAATTCCATCAAAATCCAATGAGCAACCAGCAACCCACCGAGGTTACAACAATCATGTTAGACTAAGAAGAGCCTTGGGATCCAGCCCCTTGGACAGACCGATGCAACGAGTGAACTTGTCGACTTATCTCACAGAAGGAAAACCAGGTCTATGCCTAAAATCACGTCATCTAACTGATCGAATTCAAAGTCAAGTTCTGAGGAGCCAAAAACACGCTATAGACGGTTACTCCGACAAGGATTCGTTTTCGCGAGCGATTCCTCCCGGGAATCTTCCTATTATACTCTTCCTGCCTGGCAGCATTGGCTTCAGACTCCGGACTGATCCCTTAGATGGTTTTGGCATCTTGCGATGTTTCTTGAGACAAAGCACCTCGCTGTGTACCGTCCATCTGAGAACCTTGGTCCCACTTCGAAGTTTGTAACTGGTTGCGATACTGGAGCTTCGTGATTGACAAACCAACTAAATCTGGTCCAACAGTTGATATTGACATTTTATGTCTTGTGACGAATTGCTTCTTTGATAGATTGTTGCGTCACCTGGGATGGAACATGAAATGCATATAGAAAAGATAGGTTCAATTCAGGACAGGTTGGTTAAGGTAGTTGTGTAGGCTCGCCAGCCTTGTTTCAGAGTCCTTGGTACTCTATTCAGCTAAAGCCCTTAGTTAATACTATTAACGGGGGAGGGCCCCTCTGTCGACGTTACTGACTGCACTGCCACTCGCTCACCCACCTTACTTAATACTTAATAATAGGCTCGCTTCGTTGCTTAAAAGTCGTAGGCAGATGGATTTCCTTTTCTCATAAGAGAAGAGACTAGAAAAAATGGGTTTCTTTTAAAGAAGAGCTACTAGTGATACCTATTCATAAGGTAGCTTAAGTACTCCTCTTAATAGAGCAACTGGTGGTACCTATTTAATATTAAATAGAAGAAAGGAAGAAGCTCCTCCCAGGCGCAACTTCCCCACCTTTGTTGCCTACGCCCGCATTCTGTCCCCCGCCTCTGTTGCCTGTGTGTTGCGCCTCCTACTTCTCACCTTTCGTTTTTCCATTAAGGCGGTGGTTTACCTTTTGGTTTATTTTCCAAACCCTTTCGGTTTCTTTCCTTTCCATGGTTTGCCTTTATTCTTTTTCTTGGAAGGTTTGTGGTCATATAGTTTAGGTTGTTTAGCTTTGACTTCATCTTTTATGGCTTGTAGTTGTTCTTTGGTCAATTCATTTTTGTTCTTTAGTGCAGTGGTGGTATCGTGTACACCATTATCTCTTAGTGTTTCATCCCTGACAGTAAGATCGTATTTTCCTTCTTCTTTCCATTGATCTGTCCCACCTTCATGTTCTTTATATTCTTTATAAAGTTCACTCCAGCGTTCTTTTTTCAGTCTTTTTCTTTCTTTTGTTCCATCTCTTTCTTTCTCATTGAGGTATAGTTTGTATAGTATTGTCTGTGCCTCATCTATCCGGCTCGTGATTAGTTCGTTAAGTTGTCCTTGCATCCTCTCTTTGTCTGCTAGTAGCTCATCTAACATCTGTTCTTTCACAGTTTTAGGGAGACCGTCATTCATATGCTTCTCTTCGGACTGGACTTCAGTAGTCTCTTTCATTGTTTTGTCTATTTCTTCTTTCCCCGTAGTTGTTTCAGCATCTCTTCTCTTTCTTTGACGCAGATCCCTTTCGGGAATTGAATTTATGCAATCTTCCCGCTTATTCGCTTATTCTTTCATTGGACTCTCCTTAAAAAAAGAAAAAATCTCGTATGTAAGCAAGCATCTCTGTTAACAGCTGATATGCGATAGCAGGAAGCAGGATGGGCTGTTACGTAATGGACAGCTACTCAGTCTTCTAGTGTTTATAGTGCATAAACGGCCTACCGGTCTGCGACCCTTTATTCATCAATACTATCTTGATTCATTCATACCCTCATGAGTCCCTTCTCGTTCTCCGTTACTTTTCTATTGTAAAATTTTTGTTGTAATACAAAAAGAAATGCCTATGCCTAATTTTGCACATCATATTAGGAGATTCCTCTTTTTTGGTGCATTCCCTTCCTTTGTTTGATTGAGAGAAGGAAGAATGGAACTGGTTCCAGTGAAAGAAATGAAAGCAAGGGGAAAGATTGACGTAGGTAGATATGCGGAGTGTTTGCTGTGCAGCTAGATCTATGTCACGATATGAGACAATGCCCACCTTTCGGCCTCTCTTTGATCATTCCTGTCTTTCGGTGCTTGCCCTTTCTTTTAAGAATAAAAATAAAGATCTTCATCGATCGCGGCTGCCACTCCTACAGGATCGGGATACAAAGATTACGTATTACGAGAATGTCGTTGAAGTAGGATCGCTAGTGGGATAGTCCAGTGGTACTCCTTGCCTCTGTTGAAACAATTACCCAACGGGGACCGACAGACAACTTGCATAGTAAAGTCTTTTATCTTCCATTCAGGGGTCATGAATGATTAACAGAAACGAAGGGTGAGTGCAACGAACTATACAATTTTTATTAGTCTTGTAGCAAATAAAGGTCCCGGTAGGGGTCAGCAGCGTCGGGAGGCGGAGGTGAACAAGAAGGACTCTCTCTCGCAGCCGATATCCCACCCTTCTTCCGTAAGGATGGATTCGGGCTTAAGCCAACTCGACCAAGTACTTTCCATTTCAACGGGATTCTCGTCTCAAGGGCATTTCCACCATGTTTCAGCCCTTTGCCCCGAGCAGCCATCGAAAGCAAAGAGATCAGGTCGTTATATTATACCAAATAGATGCCGATGCTCCCGAACTGCTTATAGGAGTCTAATTCTCATTCCCTTCCCGCATCACTAGAAAGATAAAGCGATCGAGGAGCGAAGTTATGAGCTGACATGAGTGGAATCGAAGCAACTAGTCCTGTCCAAAGAGTCCCAACCCCAGGGAAAGTCTTTTGTCAGGAAAATGCTCAAAGGATAAAACTTAAAGGGATCGTAGACAAGAACTACTCATGAAGACCCAAAACCTCAGTATGTGGACAATTCTTCCAATCCGGGTCAGAAAGAAGGGTGGTGCCTTAGCTCATGGGTGTAAAAACTCTTTGTCATGTGCTATCTGCTTGGCCAAAAGGCCAAGCCAATGTAACCGGAAAGGAAGATCTCAGGTTTGCAAGTTTGTATGCCAAAATTCTTTGCCTGAACGCGTAGAATTCCCTTAGCTGCCAACCGACCGCGCTGAGGCCCGTGTTGGTGTTCAGCTGGTGGTGTCAGCCAGGGACTTAAGAGCTTGCTTGTCCTTTCCCTCAGTTGCCTTATTGGCTAGCTACAGAGGAGAACTCCTATCTACAATGGATAGATAAGAGAATTCCTAACTCGTCTTTTATAGTCAGTCCACTAGGAAAGAACTAAGAACTTCGAAGGCAAGTCATCCGGTATTCTTGCTGAACTCAAAAGCCAACTACCTTCTATCTCCTGGGCTCATCAACAGCTATAGAAAGAACTCTTAGCTTAGCTACTGAGCTACGAGGAGAGAAAGAGAATGAGTCTCCCTTATCCTTATCCTTCCTTTGTTCGGAATGGAATAGCGTGTCGGTCTTTAGTTCAAGGATTAGTCCCCTCAGCCGTCGGGAAGCGGCTCCCTTCTTCTTTTTGAAGAAGATACCCGGCTCATAATACCACTTTTTGCCCTATACAATGGAGGATTGGATCGTGTCTTTATGAAATTGAATATTACCCAATTTAGTAGAAATCCTGCGAATAAGTCATTCGTTCCAAATAGGAGATGTGAAAAAGAGGGACTTTATTAGAGAGTACCGCCGGGGGACGCCAAAGACTTCGCCAGTTCCTGCTAACCTGCTAAAAGGGTTCCAAGAATTGACTGACATCGTGGACTTATATCTACAAAGAAAGAAGGGGTGGACCAGAGGGATTCCCACTTTCATCAACATCGGTGAGTGACGAAGGAGCCTTTTGGAAAGCCTTCCCCGCCCGCGAGGGGGTTGTAGTTCATCTGCCGAATGAGTAACCTCTAGTATTATATGTATTATCCTAAATAAGGAAGCACTTAGTTTTAACCAAAGCTCGCCGTGGCAGCTTAAAAGAAAGGAAGTCTCCAAAAGCCCAGCCCAGCAATGTCCTTGACTCCAGCTAAGAAAGCTCTTCCAGGTGAATCGCAGAGTGCCGCCCTTCCCTTAGTGCTTACCTAAATAAGTTGAACAAGACTTCCGTGAAGAAGAATTCACTAAGCCCCTTTCATTTAGGTGTAAATACTATGTTCCGTCACAGCCTTCCATGTTGTACTCTTCCCTACGTCCATGCCAGAAAGAGCCAGCTTGAAAGCCCCAAACTACTACTCCGTTAGTGGTCTAACCTTTTATCCGTCTCAGTAACCTGGCCGAAAAAACCGCCTATCCATCCATTGCTCTTGCGTATTCCAATACCCTTTCATGATGTCGCGTATGGATCCTTGAGAATGAATGCGTCGTTAGACCTTCCAATTAAAGTGTCGCCATGTGGTGTATTGTGTATATGGATATAGATGCTCAGATGCACCCTTCTCTGCATTTATGGATGAATGTATCCTATATGGTATGGGTGGACACAAAAAACAAGGGTCTGAAAGAGGCTCGACCGATAGGGAGAGGGTATGAAAGCCAAGGAGAGCTCTCAACCAGGTAGAACTCATTCTACGGCCATTTTCATTAGTCAAAATCATTCTTTTTTTTTTCCATTTCAGGTGTTTGCTATGAAAGACGACAAAGAGCGTTTATAGTGCCCTTGGCCGTAGAGCGTGTTTTTCGAGTCTTAATCGTGGAGAATATTGACCCACGATGATCCCCATGCTGTTGATTCCGCCAGGGTCTCTCCAAGATTGAAGTCACCTTGCTCTTTTGCCCCCTCCCGGACCCTTTCTCTTGAATTTGTGAATCGTTGAGTGCTTACTCTTTATAGGGAGGGCGCCCCTGGAGATTGGATTCGTCTTTCTTATATGTTTTCATTCCATGGACTATTTGATTTCATTTTCAATGTCAATCCGTATTTCCGCTCGTAAACAAAAAAAAATAAGGATTCAGGCTCGCCCTCGCTAAAGTGGCAAAGAATCCTTCGCCGCGATTATAATTACATAAACCAGTCGCTGTCTCTACAATTTCGTAGAATATATGGATGAAGTCTCATTCATGGATTCATCTGGTGGGCAAGCCCTCGTAGACTTTTTCTACCTAAAGATTTGTCTCGGACGCTTCGATCACTGAATTAGACCCTACCACATGTGTTTAAGTTTGAGAGCCACCCTGTTCTCTATGGGTCGAAGCCCCAGACCAAGACCTTGTCGTGGATGGAGTTGCCCGATAATATGACTTACTGTTTATGCTATGGCTCTGTTGCTGGACAGTCAGCGGGAATTCCGGGCTGTCCTTGACAAGTGATCAATCCAAAGAGCTCCGATCGATGGAAGAAAGCGAGCACTCAACCTCACCTAGATCTTCCTTTGTTGCACCTAATATAGAAAGAAAGAAGACTGGTAATAGGTTTCTTTTGGAAAAATCGATCTAAGTGTAGCCTGTTTTTGATTCATCCAATTGTGGAGAGTGAGTCTAGTTTCATACTTCCAATTCCTCTAAAGGAGTTGCCCCGCATCAGTAAGAGGGATGATATATTGACAGACTTATCCCTGGACCATTTGCTGCCTACTTTACTGGCCTGGCCCTACCCCCTACTTGAATGAAAGCATTACGCCAAGTCCTTTTTCTTATTCCTTACTCTATTGGCTGGCTCACGGGACTACTTGATCAGTGGAACCACTCTATTTGATTACTAGTTATTCATTAAGCCCGTCTTTTATGCATACTAGAATTGTTTAGCCCAGGAGGGATTTCTCGACTCAAATGGGGCTCTTCTTCTTCAAAAGAGATCTCTGACAACTCGAGTCATCCACCACTATTACATAATAGGCCTCCTTCTGATCCAAGGCGCCCTTCTGTTCCAGCTGGATTATTCTCCTTTCTTTCAGGTCACTTTTGATGCAGGAATTAAGGTTGGGAAACCCCCTTAGAGCGTGAGTAGAGTCTTCAATCACAAATGAAATTGGATCAAGAGCCGTACTGGTTGAATAACATTTTTAGGTGCCATAGTTTATTGCAACTGAACCCTTGACCCGGTTGCTAATGAAAAAAAATAAAGATATTAAAGGTTTGCTTAGCTAGCTGCTTTGACTGGTGGGACAGAAAGAAGAATCTATCTTCAAGGAACTTCTTTTTGGCTGAACTAACCTCTTCCTTTTGCAGCCAGACAACTGGCAGATAAGCCGAGCATCTGAAGAACATAAGATCCGACGCCAGGCATAAAAGTCATATTGTCCACTAGGGCAATTGGCACAACCAGGTATCTCAAACATTGATAAGGGAGGAATCCGGCTTTCATTAGGATAACATTCTTTTCATCCGAATGACAAGGCTTGCTAACTAGGAGGATCGATTATGCTATAAGTAGAGAGACCTTCAAGCACCTTCGGAAGATTAAGGCACACCTCCTAACTCACTAATTCTCACAACAGTTAGTCGACCAGGAAGACCTAACTAAGACTCGAACCATTGGGAAACCCATCGGACTCGGCAAGGTGAAGCTTTCTGAGTTCTATTTCCAGTCTGGAATAAGAACAGACTGAACACAAAGCAGCCAATCGAAATCAACCTTCGAAGAGACACGAATCACATACCTTTCTGACAAACCGGATTAATTAAGAAGGGCTAGATCGACATCTCAGCTAAGGCAGGGCATTCATGGATGGTCCGACAAAGCCGCTTTTCCGTGGGGGGTCAATCGATCCTACTAACTCCTAAACGGCTCCCTAATTCCTCACCTAAAACATCCCGTAGGCGACAAAGAAAAGAAGTGATTAAAATCTCCTCGTATAGACAAGTAAGGTAAGGGTATCTGTTGTTTTCGGTCAAAGCGAGAGTGCCGATCAGAAGTAGCAAAAAAGGACTCTGTTTTTGATGAATTTCTGAGAAAAGTCGTTGAAAAAGTGGGTGAAATTAGTCAGCTGGGTGAGCTCGGAGCTTAGGCAGTGGAAAAGTGCTTCCTGGCTAGCGACTCGACTGTAACTCCTCTCCATGGCAGGGAGAGAAGCTTCAATTTCCACTCGTGAGACTGAGCGAGACAAGGAAGCGCAATACGACTCTTCATGATGAAGCGCCTTAACGCATCCTGGCACTTGTTTCTCAACACCGTATTTCTCGACAACTTGTATTTGTAAATAAAAAAGACTACTCATTCTGTCTAGTAATTCCTTATGGCATTAGGGACCTTCTTTCAGGTCAATTTCATGTTTTTTGGCACTCGGGACATTTCTTTCTGGCATTCGTCAAGTCATTTTCATCGTGGTACTACTAGTCACTCTTTTCGGCACATCATAGGCCTCACCATCAGATGCCGAATTCGCTGAATAGGAATCCCTTGATCCGATGATCCGAGAAGGAAGGCCTTTCCATGGGTGGTGGGGAATGAAAGAAGTGAATTCATTTCCAAGGGAACGGATATCGCATATCGCAACTGACCACTAATAATCAAAATAGTGATCTCTCATTCTATCACATCTACCTTCCCCACCCTCCGCCCTTATCTCCAGAGGGGACCCTGGTCATCCACCGCGGGGTCAGTAGCAAACGAAAGCGAGCACGAAAGGAAGGCTTAGACCAGCTCCTTGTAGGGTGTAATTCCAATTGTCTTTGTCCCAATGTCTGTGATCAAGCCAGAAAGAATAGCTTAATAGAGATCGAATTCGGTACAGATATAAAGAAAAGGCTCACAGCAAGAGCATCTGGCAGGCGGGGTGTCAGCAGTTGGGCCAAGCGAAACAACAACATCACATGAATCTCTTTGTGGATCACTTTTCCTAGTCGCATAACCAAAGAAGAGGCATTGTCTCAATGAGCATGCAATAAAGTGTAAACAAGGCTCTTGCGCACACATCCGATATCGGTTTGCTTCCTCCACTGCACACACACGGCTAGTTGAAATGTGTAATGACAACGAGAAGACTGAAAGCGAGATTGCAGGCGAGTTGGTTAACGCGGATCCCAATTCATCAT